CTTGCTATCACTAAAGTGATGTCCATATAGATATCAATATATCACTTGTGACTTTCTTTGTTACAAAACACTAATTTGAATCTAAATTTGAAACGATTAAAATGAAATCATAAGAAGGAATATGTAAGCTACCCACTTGATTTCCATGGGATTGTAGTTCAATTGGTCAGAGCACCGCCCTGTCAAGGCGGAAGCTGCGGGTTCGAGCCCCGTCAGTCCCGGCGGATTCAATAAAAAAAAAAGAGAAACTCCCCTTTTTTTCTGGGCAAGGGGATCAAAACGGTTTCGTTTCTCTTTTTTTTTTTTTCTTTTTTCATTAAGCAAAAGAAAGGGGTATTTCCATTATTTTAACTAGCACCAATTGATGGTAGAGAGACATATGTAAATTAGTATAATTATAATTATTGAGAGCATTCAACACTTCAAGAAAGAGATACTGTACGGGGTTTCTGCTTTTTGTCAATTAATCTCCCATTAACTCGTGTAGGAAAATGGAATAGGATAGCGTATAATACGTTTGTCAAGAGTACCCATATACTTTTCTTTCTATGAAGTCAAGTAATTGAAAATAGTTCGAATCCAACCAAGGAAAGAGTATATTTAAAAAATAAAGATCAAATTAGTCTTCCCTTTCCCTAATGAATATGCTCTTGTTAAAGATTAGAGTCGATGTCGAAGAAAAACCTCGTAAGAAAATTTAATTGAAATAGTTAATTTTTTGGAATATTTTAGTTTTTTTGCTGGGACTGGTCTTTATCACATTTCCTTTCTTTGTTTTCCAAAAAGATGATAGACCCTTAAAAACTTTTTTCAATTTCAAATTGAACTTCGTACTTGTTTTCTCTATTTGATTTCTAGTGTTTATTTAAGGTTCTTTAGAAACTCTTTTTGTAAACAATCGAAGTAGAAAAGGTTTTTTATGATACTTCATCAGATGATTGTACAAGGAAAGTAAAGTACTAGGTTGTAGAAAAGCAAGCGGGGAAAAAGAATCATAAATTAATTTTTTTTTGATTGGATCAGGAATCTCATTATGTATTCGGTGTGGATAAAAGATCTTCTTATGTTATACTATTAAATTCTTGACGATGAATCGATTTTATAGCTCCGATATTGTTATTCATGATATTTTTTTCATTCGATATCAGCGAAATCTAATTCATCTGAGTGAGTTTACAAGCGAAGGATTTCTCATCTCTATGGGATTAAATCCCGAGATATTCCAAAGAAAAAAAGAAATAATAAACGATTAAATTATGGAAGTCAATATTCTTGCATTTATTGCTACTGCACTCTTCATTCTCATTCCTACTGCTTTTTTGCTTATAATTTACGTAAAAACGGTGAGTCAAAATAATTAATTTGAATACAATTTTACTATCAATGCAATGAAAAAAAAAGGATTTCAATTTCTCGTCTTAAATGAAAGGAATGCATTAGACTCACTAGTAGTAGTATCCTAAGGGGCCCGCTAGTATGGTAGAAAGAGATCTCTTTCTACCATACTAGCCATTATGGTTATTGTAATGTATAAAGATACAAGTGAAATATTTTAATATAAAGGAATCCACCTATATCTCTCTTTTTCTTTATAAATGTCAATATAAATGAAATAGAATATGAAATGTATGTACATACTTTCTCAATTTCATTTGTTTGTTTGATCCATTTAATATAAATTTAATACAGATAATCCAAATTCGATGGAAACTTCTTCAGATTTATATCAGGGGTTACCCCATGAATGGTTAACGGTGTAAACCCTGATATAAAAATCGAAAATGAGTCAATAAAACAAAACATAAATCCAATTTCTAAAAAAAAATCTTAAAAAAAAAGGCCGGCCGGTCTAGAAAACTAAAACAATTGATACAGGTTGATAGAGTTTTATTATTACCGCAATTAGGAGTACTTCTAGAGTCCACTTCTTCCCCATACTACGAGAGAGAGGGAAAATGTAAAAACTACCATTAAACCAGCCCATGCGAGACTTACTATATCCATGTGAATTCTGTCCCCTATTTCTATGAATATGAAGAAACTATTCCATTATTGTTCACTAATAATAGTGAAATCACTGGTGCAGAGTCAAAAAAAGGGAGAGGTATTTGGTCACCATTGATGAACTACTCAAAAAATCCACTTATATTATCTTATAATGTAATGAGTTATTCTTAATTATAGAATTTATAGTAGAATCGACAAGATGGAAACACAAGTAAACGGGCACTTTTCGAAGTATCCAAGGAATCTGACTCACATGTGGAAAGAATAAGACTTTTTCTTTTTTTTATCGTTTTTTATTTTTGGAAGTAAAACGAAGGGCAATTCTTCATCTAATCTAATATTGATTGAATGTCTGAGCATTCCATGAGTCTTCCATTAGATTGAATTCCCTCTCTGGCTATCCAATCTAATGGAAGACTCAGACGGATTTCCCTCCACTACTTTAAGTTTTCCTTTAATCTGATAGGCAAAACTTTAGGTTAGAGAATAGAACCTCGAGAGCCAGGGGCTTAGAATAACGAAAAGAAAGTATCAAGAGTCTTTTCCTACATTTGTTATAATAGGGGATTTCAAGTCTGTTGTTGAGGCGGCACCCGGATTTGAACTGGGGAAAAAGGATTTGCAGTCCCCCGCCTTACCACTCGGCCATGCCGCCAAAACGATAGAAACTAGATTCAAATTTTCTCTTTTTTTTTTTCAACTTCGAAAAAAAATATATAGATTGTCAGTCACAAAATATAGAATTCAGTACAAACCAGAACCATTAACTATTGACTGTAAATTCATGACCATTTTTGAATTCAAATCTACATTTATTGATTTCTAATAATATAAGAAAATCATTAGAAATGGATTTATAACTAATCTATATTGCGTTTTTTTTTTCAATTAAAAAAAATCTTCTTCAATTTCAATTATAACAGTAATGATGAGTATATGTAAACCCCAGAATCAGAACATACGTTACGTTGTGTTATAGAGCTATAGCTCTATAATGGGGTATTTTATCTCTCTAGGGATGCTTTTGAGGAGTAATTCTCAATAAATTTTTGTATTTCAATTTTTCATTGAATACATTGAAGAGAAAATTGAATTTTTGATAGAGCACAGCATGTGCTGTCCCAAATCGAACTGTACCACAATAAAAGAAGAAAAAGGGGCATATATATCTGTGCATTCTTTTTTATTTTAATAATAAACAAAATGAAAAAATAAAAAAAAAACAGGTTTTCTTACCGACTTCAATTCACTGATATTCTAAATATTCTATTCAAAATAGGTAAAAATCAATCTCTTTTCTGCAAATATTTTTTTGAACAATGAAATGAAAATGCATGAAAAAAAAGTAAAGTTGTTAAAAAAAAAGTTTTCTATTTATTATATGTTTATCTGCTCGAACAGATCCAACCATGAATACATTTTTTTATGGTATGTATGCAATCGAATTGGAATATGTAATATCATAGGTGAAAATGGTGAAAATGAAATTACTTTTTTCTAGTCTTTACAAAACTCCATAAGTTCCAGTGGTATTTTTCAATTCTGTTCCATTTGGATCTCTTTATTATAAAAAATTCCAATTGAATCCAGTCTCCGTTCATACGTATTTCATACATTCATTCCATATATCTTGGAGTTGGATAAAATTTCATGTGATTCAGTAAACAGAATAGAAATTCCATTATTGCTAGATCGAATTCTATGGATATGATTCGGTGAAGAATGAGAGATGGGATGGGATTTTTTCAATAAACGGATAAATGGGAAATTCAAAAAAGCTGCTCGGGGATGGAAAAGAGGGAACATCTACAATACCCGGATTTAATCAGATACAATTTGAAGGGTTTTATCGGTTTATTGATGAGGGTTTAATAGAAGAACTTTCTAAATTTCCAAAAATTGAAGATATAGATCACGAAATTGAATTTCAATTATTTGTGGAAACATATCAATTGGTAGAACCTCTGATAAAAGAACGAGATGCTGTCTATGAATCACTTACATATTCTTCTGAATTATATGTATCCGCGGGATTAATTTGGAAAACCAGTAGGAATATGCAAGAACAAAGAATTTTTATTGGAAACATTCCTTTAATGAATTCCCTTGGAACGTCTATAGTAAACGGAATATACAGAATTGTGATCAATCAAATATTGCAAAGTCCTGGTATCTATTACCAGTCAGAATTGGATCATAACGGGATTTCGGTCTATACCGGCACCATAATATCAGATTGGGGAGGCAGGTTAGAATTAGAGATTGATAAAAAAGCAAGAATATGGGCTCGTGTGAGTAGGAAACAGAAAATATCTATTCTAGTTCTATCATCAGCTATGGGTTCGAATCTAAGAGAAATTCTAGAGAATGTTTGCTACCCTGAAATTTTCTTATCTTTCTTGACCGATAAGGAGAAAAAAAAAATTGGGTCAAAAGAAAATGCTATTTTGGAGTTTTATCAACAATTTTCTTGTGTAGGTGGGGATCCAATATTTTCTGAATCCTTATGTAAGGAATTACAAAAAAAATTCTTTCACCAAAGGTGTGAATTAGGAAGGATTGGTCGCCGAAATATTAACTGGAGACTGAATCTTAATATACCTCAGAACAATATATTTTTGTTACCACGAGATATATTAGCAGCTGCCGATCATTTGATTGGGATGAAATTTGGAATGGGTACACTTGATGATATGAATCATTTGAAAAATAAACGTATTCGCTCTGTAGCGGATCTTTTACAAGACCAGCTCGGGTTGGCTCTGGCTCGTTTAGAAAATGTAGTTAAAGGAACTATAGGCGGAGCAATTAGGCATAAATTGATACCTACTCCTCAGAATTTGGTAACTTCAACTCCGTTAACAACTACTTATGAATCCTTTTTCGGATTACACCCATTATCTCAAGTTTTGGATCGAACTAATCCATTGACCCAAATCGTTCATGGGAGAAAGTTGAGTTATTTGGGTCCTGGCGGATTAACAGGGCGAACTGCTAATTTTCGGATACGAGATATCCATCCTAGTCACTATGGGCGTATTTGCCCCATTGATACGTCCGAAGGAATCAATGTTGGACTTATTGGATCTTTATCAATTCATGCTAGGATTGGTGATTGGGGGTCGTTAGAAAGTCCGTTTTATGAACTCTTTGAGAAATCAAAAAAAGCACGGATACGGATGCTTTTTTTATCGCCAAGTCAAGATGAATATTATATGATAGCGGCAGGAAATTCTTTGGCTCTTAATCGGGGCATTCAAGAAGAACAGGCTGTACCGGCTCGATACCGACAAGAATTTTTGACTATCGCATGGGAAGAGGTTCATCTTCGAAGCATTTTTCCTTTCCAATATTTTTCGATTGGCGCTTCCCTAATTCCTTTTATCGAACATAATGATGCGAATCGAGCTTTAATGAGTTCTAATATGCAACGTCAAGCAGTTCCACTTTCTCGATCCGAAAAGTGCATTGTTGGAACTGGATTGGAACGCCAAGTGGCTTTAGATTCGGGGGTTACCGCTATAGCCGAACACAAGGGAAAAATCCTTTATACTGACACTGAGAAGATCATTTTATCGGGCAATGGGGATACTATAAGTATTCCATTAATTATGTATCAACGCTCAAACAAAAACACTTGTATGCATCAAAAACCTCAGGTTCGACGGGGTAAATGCATTAAAAAGGGACAAATTTTAGCGGATGGTGCTGCTACAGTTGGTGGGGAACTCGCTTTGGGGAAAAATATATTAGTGGCTTATATGCCATGGGAAGGATACAATTTTGAAGATGCGGTACTCATTAGTGAGTGTCTAGTCTATGGTGATATTTATACTTCTTTCCACATACGGAAATATGAAATTCAGACGCATGTGACAACCCAAGGTCCTGAAAGGATCACTAAAGAAATACCGCATCTAGAAGGCCGTTTACTCCGAAATTTAGACAAAAATGGAATTGTGATGCTAGGATCGTGGGTTGAAACGGGTGATATTTTAGTAGGTAAATTAACGCCTCAGGTGGCGAAAGAATCCTCGTATGCTCCGGAAGATAGATTATTACGGGCCATACTTGGCATTCAGGTATCGACTTCAAAAGAAACTTGTTTAAAATTGCCTATAGGTGGTAGAGGTCGAGTTATTGATGTGAGATGGGTTCAGAAAAAGGGGGGTTCAAGTTATAACCCAGAAATAATTCGTGTATATATTTCACAGAAACGTGAAATCAAAGTAGGTGATAAAGTAGCCGGAAGACATGGAAATAAAGGTATCATTTCAAAAATTTTGCCTAGACAGGATATGCCTTATTTACAAGACGGGAGACCCGTGGATATGGTCTTCAACCCATTAGGAGTACCCTCACGCATGAATGTAGGACAGATATTTGAATGCTCGCTTGGGTTAGCGGGAAGTCTGCTAGATAGACATTATCGAATAGCCCCTTTTGATGAGAGATATGAACAAGAGGCTTCGAGAAAACTGGTGTTTTCTGAATTATATGAAGCCAGTAAGCAAACAGCGAATCCATGGGTATTTGAACCCGAGTATCCGGGAAAAAGCCGAATTTTTGATGGAAGAACAGGAGATCCTTTTGAACAGCCTGTGATAATAGGAAAGCCCTATATTTTGAAATTAATTCATCAGGTTGATGATAAAATACACGGACGTTCTAGTGGTCATTATGCACTTGTTACACAACAACCCCTTAGAGGCCGTTCTAAGCAGGGGGGGCAGCGGGTAGGCGAAATGGAGGTTTGGGCTCTCGAGGGGTTTGGTGTTGCTCATATTTTACAAGAGATGCTTACTTATAAATCGGATCATATTAGAGCTCGCCAAGAAGTACTTGGTACCACTATCATTGGAGGAACAATACCTAAACCAGAAGATGCTCCCGAATCTTTTCGATTACTTGTTCGAGAACTACGATCTTTGGCTCTGGAACTGAATCATTTCCTTGTATCTGAGAAGAATTTCAGGATTAATAGGAAGGAAGTTTAATCGGAATGAATCACAAAATTTCTTATATGATCGATCGGTATAAACATCAACAACTCCGAATTGGATTAGTTTCTCCTCAGCAAATAAGTGCTTGGGCCACTAAAAAAATACCTAATGGAGAGATAGTTGGAGAGGTGAGAAAACCCTATACTTTTCATTACAAAACCAATAAACCGGAAAAAGATGGATTATTTTGTGAAAGGATTTTTGGGCCTATAAAGAGCGGAATTTGCGCTTGTGGAAATTATCGAGTGATCGGAGATGAAAAAGAAGACCCGAAATTTTGTGAACAATGTGGAGTTGAATTTGTTGATTCTCGGATACGAAGATATCAAATGGGATACATAAAACTGACATGTCCTGTAACTCATGTATGGTATTTGAAACGTCTTCCTAGTTATATTGCGAATCTTTTAGATAAACCTCTTAAAGAATTAGAAGGCCTAGTATACTGCGATGTGTGATTTGATCGAAATTTTGATTTTACAGATTAAGA